ACCCCCAGCGGAGGGCCAATGACCCAAGGAAACGAAAGAATCGGTTACATTTTTCATATGCTTTCCTCTTATAGATAGGACTAACAAATTTGAACAGAGTTCCTTTTGTATCACTTCGCCCCCCTTTTTTTATTGATTTCTTTTTTATTATTATTATGAATTTCCTTATTATAAATATGAATAATTTTTAATAAACATTTTTTCTAAATTCCCAATCTATTTATTAGTCCCAGGTCTCATGTCAATTGAGAAATACCTCGTTCGTTGCAACACTTCCTAAAAGTAAAAAAAAAAGTTTCCATTAAGAATAAGAATGGGAGGGAAGAAATCGAGTGGGTCTGCTATGTTAATTACTCATCCTCAAATCAATCCATTCCGGGGGATATTGTATCAACGAAGAAGTGATTGTAGGGATGAAGTTTTGATATAATTCGACAAGCCCACGGCAATCAAATAAGAAAATTGAAGTATGTATTTTTCAATTTATAGGATTAAACAAAAGGATTCGCAAATAAAAGCGCTAATGCCACGACCAGTCCGTAAATCGTTAAAGCTTCCATAAAAGCCAGACTAAGCAATAAAGTACCTCGTATTTTACCTTCTGCTTCTGGTTGTCTCGCGATACCTTCTACGGCTTGTCCCGCAGCAGTACCTTGACCAACTCCAGGTCCAATAGAAGCAAGTCCTACAGCCAATCCAGCAGCAATAACGGAAGCAGCAGAAATCAGTGGATTCATATTAAGTTCCTCGTACAAAAAAAAAAGAAATGGTTAATGATACAATCAACCAATGAATTATTACTTAACATCACTAAGACCTATCCGGAAAAAAAAAACTAAGAACTCTGAATTGAAATGACAATATTACTGAATCATCAGAACTACTTCGATATCTCGTTTTTAGTTCCTATCCATGGAGTCTTTGTAAATCTATACGATTCTAATTCTTCCATTTCTTTGTTCCGAACCATTCCATTCTTTCAATTCTCCGCTCTTTCTCTTCGATATGCTTGACTTCATTTGTTTATTCATTCAATCCACAGTTACAGATAAAACGGAAGCGCTTGCATTGGCATCCATCTAAATTCAGTGGGATGGGAAATATATGGGTAGCCCATATATAACTAGTGAATATCTAATAGCACATATACATGTGTTTCTTTCATAATGTAAACAAACTATCTGTATCTTGTATTGAATCGGATTCTAGAATCATTCTTCGAAACATATACGGGGATTGACTTATAGCCCTTACATATACCTAGCTAGACCTACCTAACTTAATAATATATATAGTTTTTCTTTTTTTTTTTTTGTTTAGGCGCACATCGGAAACAGATAACATAACAATTCTTATTTAAATTATGAATCGTAATTGACTGAATGAACAAATATAAATAGAATATCGATTGGAGAGGTATGACATAAATGGGCCAAACAGGAATCTTAGGAAAAAGATCTTTTCGATCTCTTTCCTTTTTTTTTTTACAATTCTCTAATATCGTACATTTTTTTTCTTGCTCCTACTCTAGATCGTATATACCGGTATTTGTATATATCATGTTCCCCGAGTCAATTATCTTGAGACGCCCATGAGTTGGGATAAGCTTCTTTCTTTTTTTTGAGAAAAAAAAAAAAAAAGACCATTTCGGAAGCTAGTCAATGATGACCCTCCATGGATTCGCCTATATAAGCTGCGGCTAAAGTTGCAAAAATAAGAGCTTGAATCCCGCTTGTGAATAATCCAAGGAACATGACGGGTATAGGAACCACCGAAGGTACTAAAGAAACAAGAACAACAACTACTAATTCATCAGCTAATATATTCCCGAAAAGTCGAAAACTAAGTGATAAAGGTTTTGTGAAATCTTCTAGGATGTTAATTGGTAAAAGTATTGGAGTTGGTTGAATGTATTTACCGAAATAACCCAATCCTTTTTTGGTAAGACCCGCATAGAAATATGCCACTGACGTAGGTAAAGCTAAAGCAACAGTAGTATTTATATCATTCGTGGGCGCAGCTAACTCCCCATGCGGTAACTGTATGATTTTCCGGGGTAAAAGAGCACCTGACCAGTTAGAAACAAAAATAAATAGGAACATAGTTCCAATAAAGGGAACCCAAGGACCATATTCTTCTCCAATCTGAGTTTTGCTCAAGTCTCGAATGAATTCAAGGACATATTCGAAGAAATTCTGACCGTCGGTTGGAATGGTTTGTGGATTCCGAACAGCTATAGTGGCTGAACCTAATAAGATAGCAATTACAACCCAAGAAGTGATAAGTACTTGGGCATGGACTTGGAAACTCCCTATTTGCCAATAAAAATGTTGGCCTACTTCCACATCGGATATATCGTATAACACTTTTAGTGAGTTGATGGAACAGGGTCGAACATTCATATTGCCCTCTGACAGAAATAGAACTTAAAAAGGAATTATTTTGATTCAGCCATCTCTTATCTCTTTCTCAACTCGCCTGCTTTAATCGTATATTTCGGATACCAAGCGATCGCATAATATTCCCAGCGATTTTTATCTCTTTTTTGAGACTCAGGGATAGTAACCGATTCAATCCATTTATGGAGTTTCCAAAGTCATTGACTTATCCTATTATTAATCAACAATTTCTTATATAGCTAGAACGGCCCTCACAAATTGCGGATACTAATTTGTTAAGAATCAATCGGATTGAAGCTATAGCGTCATCGTTCGCTGGAATCGAAATATCTGCGAGATCCGGGTCACAATTTGTGTCGATTAAACAAATTGTCGGAATCCCCAAAGTGAGACATTCTCGAAGAGCCGTATATTCTTCTTGCTGATCAACGATGATTACAATATCGGGTAACCCCGTCATATATTTGATCCCGCCCAGATATGTTTGCAATTGAGATAATTGCCTCTTCAACATTGCTACATCCCTTTTCGGGAGACAGTTGAGTTTCCCCGTATTCTGTTCCGATCTCAAGTCCCTGAATCTATGAAGTCTCATTTCTGTAGTGGACCAATTCGTTGACATACCACCGAGCCATTTTTTATTAACATAATGACACCGAGCTCTTATTGCAGCTGATGCTACTGAATCAGCTGCTTTATTTTTGGTACCAACTATTAAGAAGTGTTTTCCTATACTCGCTGCATCAAAAACTAAATCACAGGCTTCTGACAAAAAACGAGCAGTTCTAGTAAGATTTGTAATATGAATACCTTTACGCTTTGCAGAGATGTAAAGTGCCATTCTAGGATTCCATTTCCTAGTACCATGACCAAAATGAACTCCTGCTTCCATCATCTCTTCCAAATTCATGTTCCAATATCTTCTTGTCATTTCTCCCCACACTTTCTCTCTCTTTTTTTTTTTTTAAGAGGTACCTGAAATAAATAATTGTTCCGACGGAACCTTCTACCGGAGATTGACCGTTACGTTAATACATGGTTCAAGTCACTAATTGCTTTCTATTCGTTATTATCTTTATTACCAAATCAAATGACCAGGACTAGATAGTTAAAAGAAAAGAATGAATCTGTCATGAAATTCCGTAAATGATCGTTCTGATGTATCAGGTAAATTTTTGGGGATGCAAGAACTAAATAATTCTATGTGGTGGAACAAAATATCTCTCATTTCCATTTCCTCCTGGAATAGATTCTTCTTCTTGATTTCCAAAGGAATGTTGCTGTGTTGCCTTGAACGTTGGACTAATCCTTTGAATCCGGTACCAACAGGCATCATCCCCCCCAGAACAACGTTCTCTTTCAGGCCTTTCAACCAATCAATACGACCTCGTAGAGCGGCTTTTGCTAAAACTCGAGCGGTTTCTTGAAAACTCGCTTCGGATATGAAACTTTGAGTATTCAGAGACGCCCTCGTTATTCCCAATAAGATGGCTCGGTAACAGATCGCTTCTTCCAAAGCGCGCCCTGTTCGTTCTGCTCGCAACAATCCGATAAGTTCTCCAGGTGAAAAAACATTAGACATTCCATCTTCTGAAACCAACACTTTTGATGTTATTTGACGTACAATAATCTCTATATGCCTATTATGGATCTGCACCCCCTGGGATCGATAAACCTTTTGGATCTTATTAACCAAAGAGATACGACTTTGCGCTATGGTTAGTTCAGCGCCAATCAAGAATCTCCAAGGAATTCCAAGAATTCTTGTTATACGTTCGTTCCAACCTTCAACCCTCTTTTCTAGGTTCATCGATATTGAATCAATCGAACGCGCCTCTAACACTTGTTCCACTTTTGGAAGACCTTGTGTTATATCACCCGATCTCGATTTTTCATATATAAATGTAACTAATGTATCTCCTTCATAAAGGATTTCTCCACAATGGCCATGAACAGTTGCTCTTGGAGTAGCCAAATGAGGCTTAGCTGATCTTATTACTAAGGAGTCAACGTGAACAATTAGAACTTGACCCGATTTTATGTGTGGTCCGTATTTGGATATACATACATTTTCACAAATAAACTGTCCAAGGCTAATTATTGTGGATGTCTCCTCACAATAATCGTGAGGGCGAAAGCACCAATTCAAATCGAATGGATTCAAAATGATGCATGAATCGGGATTATAAATTCTTCCATTTTCATCCATTAAATAATATGGAAGTCCTTGGAAAGTCTGTTTGAAATTGTCAAGTAGCAAATATTTATTTAACAAGATCTGATTATGAGTTATTAAATAGAAATAGTAAAATGAATAAAAATTCGTGATTTTAGGTACAATCCCTAAGGGACCCAATGAATTCCTAATGGGAATCGCGGGATCTTCTTTAATTAATTCTTTTGTCACTTTGTGAGATTTCGAACCATTGAATGGGCCAATTCGAAAACAATCGGATGATGACAAAATCAGAAAAGATGGATATTCCTTATTTCTATTCAGCAACGTACGAATAGTCCCTTGATGCTGGGTAAGTGATTGAATCCTCGCCTTGAAATAAAAAGGATTGATATTGGTGCGATCTGATCCATTATTGGGGATCA